GATTAATTGTAAAAACAAATAAAGATATATATTATATAGTTATATAGAATAAAAAAAAAACAAGAAACAAAGGAAAAGTTCTTATTCGAAGCGCCTCGTGATCGTCAACCAATTCTGTGCTTCAATATAATTACCAGGAGTAAGCGTTATAGCCTGTTTCCAATACTCAGCGGCTTGAGCGAACCAAGCCTCCGCCATTTCAGAATCTCCTTGTTGAATGGCCTGTTCTCCACGGTCGGAATAGGCGGGTCAATTCCCTCCCTGAGAACCGTACTTGAGAGTTTCCTACCTCATACGGCTCGACAACCAACTCTTTTGTTTTGGTGTACCAGTTTTTTCACTTTAACCAACTTTAACTTTATATCTAATTGAATGAGATTTCTTATAGAGATTCGGTTTTTCTTGGATTAAACAAAAGAGAGTAATTACATGAGTTTCAAACTTTTATTTTGATTTAATTATTAATTAATATAATAAGTTTTATCTTTTCTCCTACCTTCAGAAAAAAAGGCATGTCCACTGTTATTAGATATTAGAATTTTCTGAAAGGTAACTATCCCGCTTTCATATAAAAATTTATATAGAATCTTTGAAAAAGACTTTTTTTTATACTTCATAAAAAATAAAAAAGAAAAAGACTTACTGTCTTTAGGATCTGATGCTACACCGCTGCTCAATACCTTAGGGGATCCACTCTATTACATAAGTAGATTCCTAAGATTTATCTCATATTATGATATAAATAAGCAGCTCTTGTTGTATCGGTCCAAAACCTTTCCAATTGATCTTTACGGTGCTTCCTCTATCAATTAAATCTTTTTTTATCCATAGAAGAAAGTATTTAGGCATATCTAGTCTTCACTTCATATTTCGATCTATGAAGTTTATTTATTTGCTACAGCTGATAAAAAATCGTTTTGGACGATGCTTATGTAGAAAGCCCTTTTTTTGTGTTTCTAGTATTTCATTGACTAGCTGTTCGTTCTTTTTTTCTATAGTGGAGATAGTCGCACGTAATGACAGATCACAGCCATATTATTAAAAGCTTGTGGTAAAAAGGGGTTTCGTTCTAATGCCCGAAAATAATATTCTAAAGCTTTGGTATGTTCCCCATTACTTGTGTGGATAAGGCCTATATTATAGAGTATATAACTTCGATCATAGGGGTCAATTTCTAGTCGCATAGCTTCATAATAATTCTGTAATGCTTCCGCATAATTTCCTTCAGATTGAGCCGACATCCGTTACGGTCGTCATTCGCTTTAACGAATTCTCCGTTTCAGAACCGTATGTGAGATTTTCATCTCATACGGCTCCTCCTTTAGGTACATAATGAAAATAATAAATATATGGAAAAATTTGATGTCATTATGAACTAAGCGGGGCTAATGTTTTTACAAGAAATCCCTAGCCAACCTTCTTGCAAAAGATCTTTTCTTACTACCAAGTGGGTTCATGCTAGATAAAAATAAAAAAGGAAACTCTAAAAATTTCTTTGTTCTCAACGCCCCTAAATTTCCAGGAATTAGTCACTTCAACAGTCTTCAATGGTTATACGGGTATCCAAAGTACGAACGAGATGGATGTTTATTGTTCCAACCATTTTAATTAGTCCCAATCCCAAAGAAGAAGAAAGAAAAGGAATCATTTTGAAGAAAGTTTTCGTGTTGTTGATTTCTCGGCGTAGTGCTTCTTCCCCTGTGCCTCCTATTCGTATATTGTATTAGTTTGATCTGTAATACGGGAACCATAGGTAAAAACCTTTTGCTCAATACTAGAATTCACAATTGAAGCATCTAAGGCTGCATTAATCGTGGATACATGACAGAAGGGATTGCTTTTTTATATTATAAACTTCACCTTCAAAAGCGTAGATTTTTTTCAATACTCGTTTTTCTTTCTATTCCAAATTGGCGAGAAATATAAAAAATAATGATAATCAAATCGCACCATCTCTGTAATAAGTAAATGCCTCTTTTTCTCCGGAAGTTGTCGGAATGACTCGTAATAAGATATCGGCTACAATTGTAAAGGTTTTATCAATAAAATTTCCATTTATACGCGATCTTGGCATAGGTAGTAATCCATTCTATAACTCTTTTTATTTCCTTTACCTTTTCTTTTGTGAGAAAATTTTCTCACAAACAAAGGAATTTTATAGTACGAACTAACATAAAAGCGGACTCGTTAAAATAAAAAAACATTCTATCTACTTCCAATTTTTTCCGGTCAAAAAAGGTTTCTATTAACCATAATCTAAAAAATGATGAATAACTCGCTATTCACCCAGGTACTCAGTCATAATCCTGATGTCGGAGAGATGGCCGAGTGGTTGAAGGCGTAACATTGGAACTGTTATGTAGACTTTTGTTTACCGAGGGTTCGAATCCCTCTCTTTCCGTACTTTCAACTAATTCACCAATCTTATGTGATTAACCACAATGTATCAAATCAAATAAAAAAGAATAGATATCAAATCTACATTTCTTTGATACGGAAAATGCTGGGAAGAGCAAACAAGGGATCCAAACCTCCCTACCAATCTATGATACATGAATAGGAAAAAAATTCCCCGACAAAATCCCTTACCTTGTACCTTTTTTTTTTTAATCAAAAAAGAGGGCAAAGGGGAGTTGTCCGAAGTCTTGTTTTTAGTGATTTTTTTTACTTAAGTTAGGTTTATTAAGTCTGTCGAGAGTAATATTCTACGACAAGCAATTCATTTATTTTCAAACCGACGCATTTCCTATCTATTATTTGATTGACTAACCCTTCATATTGGAATGTGTGAAGAGTCAGATGGTTTGGCAATTCCTCGGGGGCAGATGAATCAAGAAGATTTTGAACCAAAGTTCTAGAGTTTTGTTCATCCTTCACTGTAATAATATCTCGGGGTTTGCAGCGATAACTTGGTATATCAACTATACGACCATTAACTAAAATATGTCCATGGTTAACTAATTGGCGCGCTTGAGGAATAGTCAAAGCCATACCCAATCGAAAAAGGATGTTATCCAAACGCATTTCAAGTAATTGTAATAAAACTTGACCCGTTGACCCCTTGGCTTTTCCGGCGATACGAACATATTTAAGTAATTGGCGTTCTGTAAGACCATAATGAAAACGCAATTTTTGTTTTTCTTCTAAACGAATACGATATTGCGATTTTTTTCCGGAGCGTGATTGGTTTCGAAGATCGCTTCCTGCCCTAGGCCTTTTACTAGTTAGTCCCGGTAAAGCCCCCAGACGGCGTATTTTTTTAAAACGAGGCCCTCGGTAACGTGACATAAAGACTCCTTTTTTTATTGAAATTGTAACAAAACTAAACAAAATTAAAACTGAACTAAATGATAATGATAAATGACGTGAAATCCACTCCAATAAACTATTGGAATACAAAGAGTCAGAAGATATATTCTCTCAATATACAGATTTTTTTTTATTGTATATACAATATATATAAATCAAATAAATCACAAAAATTTGCCTTTATTTTCTTGATTTATTTTGCAAAGATCTAACCCTTTTACCCAATATATATTCCTATATGGAAGTTTATATGACATAATATAAATGGCGTGGTAACTCTTGGAAAAAGGTGAAAGAAGTCTTTTCAATCTTCTTTGATTTTTAAAGTACATTAAAAATCATGTAAAAAAACGACAAAATATGGAAAAGCCGGCTATCGGAATCGAACCGATGACCATCGCATTACAAATGCGATGCTCTAACCTCTGAGCTAAGCGGGCTCAAATAAAATAGCGCATACATAGAAATTCACTAAACTACTAGATCGTATCAATTAACTATTCTATTAATATTTTTCCTTATCTATTTCGAATTAATCATATTCTATATATTCTAGAACAGAATATAGCTCAAATAAATAGTGACTATCATTAACTAAATAAAACATAACCTTAATTAATTAATAGAATATAGCAATAGATCGACTTTCTAATTTTGATTTCATTAGTTTCGAAATCTAAATAAGAAAATCTTAATTAGATCAGAAATTTTATTTTTTTTTTTTAAGTTAAATGATATCTTATCTGATTTGAAATTCTTGTTTTTTTGTTCTAACCTCATGCTATTATTATTATTTTATACTTTTTGTCTTTTTATTTTATTTGATTTCTAATATTATAGAATTATTAGAATTTCAAATCTACGAAGTCGAATTCTAAGTTTCAATAATAATCATAAATTTCTTTTCATGGTTCATGGGAAGTAAAAAAAAAAGAATCGACCGTTCTACTATTTCTTCAAATTTAAGACAAAGATGAGAAAAGGAAGAACATATATATGTTATGTAATATATAACCATATTGAATTGCAAATACAAAAATGATAGAATCTTTGTTGATTAGACTAAATCAATATGGATGGGGCTCAAAAAATGAAAGAAGATATCAAAAAAATAAAAATAAGTATCTATATGTAATGAATTCCAAGGTTTCGGCATAAGAAAAGTGGAAAGACATTATAATGAGATCAAAAAGGGGGATATGGCGGAATTGGTAGACGCTGCGGACTTAATTGGATTGAGCCTTGGTATGGAAACCTACTAAGTGATAACTTTCAAATTCAGAGAAACCCTGGAATTAACAATGGGCAATCCTGAGCCAAATCCTAGTTTACGCGAACAAACCAGAGTTTAGAAAGCGAGAAAAAAGGGATAGGTGCAGAGACTCAATGGAAGCTGTTCTAACAAATGGAGTTTACTACCTTGTGTTGATCAAATGATTCACTTCATAGTCTGATAGATCCTTGGTGGAACTTATTAATCGGACGAGAATAAAGATAGAGTCCCATTCTACATGTCAATACTGACAACAATGAAATTTATAGTAAGATGAAAATCCGTTGACTTTTCAAATCGTGAGGGTTCAAGTCCCTCTATCCCCAACTCTACTCCCCCAAAAAGTCCGTTTGACTTAGTTATTCAAGAATTCATTATTGTTTGTCATTCATCCTACGCTTTTACAAACTATAATTTC